TTACAAAATTGAAAAAGAAATATTTTCTAGTTTTAAGAGTTTTAAAGGGAAGAACAAACTTTTTTCTAACAGTCTCAAAAGAAACAAAAAATTGGGTCATCAAAAGTGTTCTATTTATAAAAAGAATAAGAAAAGTACTTTCAAAAGTAAATCAAATTCTGTTATTTAGATTGAGAGAAGTATATGAATTAAGTGAAACTAAAAAAGAAAAAGATTCGATAATCAACAATCAGATAATTCATGAATCGTTTAATCAAATTCGATCTACAGATTGGACAAATTATTCCCTGACAGAAAAAAAACTGAAGGATCTGACTGATAGAACACGCACAATTAGAAATCAAATAGAAAAAATTACAAACGACAAAAAAAAAGTAACTCCAGGAATAAATATTAATTCTAACAAAACAACTTATAATGCCAAAAGACTAGAATCACTAAAAAATATTTGGCAAATATTAAAAAGAAGAAATGCTCGATTAATCAGTAAATTACATTATTTTATAAAAATTTTCATTGAAAGAATCTACATAGATGTCTTTCGGTGTATCATTAATATTCCCCAAATCAATATACAACTTTTTCTTGAATCAACAAAAAAAATGATTGATAAATACATTTACACTAATGAAACAAATCAAGAAAGAATTAATAAAACAAATCAAAATACAATTCACTTTATTTCGACTATAAAAAAGTCACTTTATAATATTAGTAATAGTAAAAGGAATTCACCTATTTTTTGTGACTTATCCGCCTTGTCACAAGCATATGTATTTTACAATTTATCCCAAACCCACTTGGATAAATTAAGATCTGTTCTTCAATATCACGGAACATCTTTTTTTCTTAAGACTGAGATAAAGGATTCTTTTGGAACACAAGGAATAATTCATTCTGAATTAAGATATAAGAAATTTCGGAGTTATGGAGCGAATCAATGGAAAAACTGGTTAAGAGGTCATTATCAATACGATTTATCTCAGATTAGATGGTCTAGATTAATCCCACAAAAATGGCGAAATAGAGTCAATCAATGTCGTACAGCTCAAAAGAAAGATTTAAAGAAATGGAATTCATATGAAAAAAACCAATTACTTTATTACAAAAAACAAAAAAATTCTGAAGTATATTCATTATCGAATCAAAAAGATAATTTTCAAAAATACTTTAAATATGATCTTTTATCATATCAATCTATTAATTATGAAACTAAGAGGAACTCATATATTTCTGTTTATGGATCACCATTACAAGTAACTACGAATCAAAAGATTTCTTATAATTACAACACACCTAAAGGCAAATTATTTGATAAATGGGGGGGTATTCCTATCAATAATTATCTAGGAAGAGGTGATATTATGTATATGGAAAAAAATCCAGATAGAAAATATTTTGATTGGAAAATTATCAAGTTTTGTCTTAGAAAAAAAGTCAATATTGAGGCCTGGATCAAGATCGATTCCAACAGTAATAAAAAAACTAAGATTGGAACTAATAATTACCCAATAATTGATAAAATTGATAAGAAAGGTCTTTTTTATCTTACAATTCATCAAGATCTAGAAATCAATCCACCCAATCATAAAAAAATCTTTTTTGATTGGATGGGAATGAATGAAGAAATACTAAATTGTCCTATATCCAATCTGGAACTTTGGTTCTTCCCCGAATTTGTGCTACTTTATAATGCATATAAAATGAAACCATGGATTATACCAAGAAAATTACTTCTTTTAAATTTGAATATAAATGAAAATGTTAGTGAAAATAAAAACGTCAATGGAAAGCCAAAAGGGAATTTTTTTATACCATCGAATGAAGAAAAAAAATCTTTTGAATTAAAGAATCGAAATCAAGAAGAAAAAGAACCCGCAGATCGACGAGATCGTGGTTCAGATGCACAAAACCAAAGAAATCTTGGATCCCTTCTCTCAAACCAACAAAAAGATATTGAAGAAGATTATGCGCGATCAGACATGAAAAAACGTAAAACGAAAAAACAATACAAGAGCAACACGGAAGCAGAACTAAATTTCTTCCTGAAACGATATTTGCTTTTTCAATTGAGATGGGACGATGCTTTGAATCAAAGAATGATCAATAATATTAAGGTATATTGTCTCCTGCTTAGACTGAGAAACCCAAGAAAAATTACTATATCCGCTATTCAAAGAAGAGAAATGAGTCTGAATATAATGCTGATTCAGAAGAATTTACCTCTTACAGAATTGATGAAAAAAGGGATATTGATTATCGAATCGGTTCGTCTGTCTGTAAAAAATGATGGACAATTTATTATGTATCAAACCATAGGTATTTCATTGGTTCATAAGAGTAAACGCCAAATTAATCAAAGATATCGAGAACGAGGATATGTTGATAAGAAGAATTTTGATGAATCTATTTCAAAACATCAAAGAATGACTGGAAATAGAGATAAAAATCATTCGAATTTACTTGTTCCTGAAAATATTTTATCATCTAGACGTCGTAGAGAATTGAGAATTTTAATTTGTTTCAGTTCAACGAATAAAAATGGTGTGAATAGAAATCCGGTATTTTGTAACGAGAACAACGTAAAAAACTGGAGTCCATTTTTGGATGAAAGTAAACATCTTGATAGTGATAAAAATGAATTAATTCAATTAAAGTTCTTTCTTTGGCCGAATTATCGATTAGAAGATTTAGCTTGTATGAATCGCTATTGGTTTGATACGAATAATGGCAGTCGTATCAATATGTTAAGACTACGTATGTATCCACGATTGAAAATTGGTTAATGGTAATACCGTATTTTTCCTATATATCCTATACCGTATATGGTATATGAAAGTAAACAGATGTACACATACCTTGTCTTACATCCCATTCTAATATACATCAATAAAGTATCAATTAGATAAAAAGTGAATTGAATCAACAAAATCTTCTTCATTTTCGGTTTAAATATAAATTATTCGCTTTTGTGAGTGCAAAAACGTACCATCCTTTTGTATCCCTATTCGAATCCAATTTGATTAATTCATTTTAATTGATAAAATTAGGAGTCGATAAAGAAATTAAGATCATTATGTATATCACATTCAAATTACTGGCATTATTATTTCTGATCGATAAAATTACATATCTGTAAAGTAAAAAAAGGAGGAGGAAATTCTTTTATGGTCAAAAATTCATTCATTTCCGTTACTTCACAAGAAGAAAAGAAAGAAAACAGGGGGTCTGTTGAATTTCAAGTAGTCAGTTTTACCAATAAGATACGGAGACTTACTTCACATTTGGAATTGCACAAAAAAGACTATTTATCTCAAAGAGGTCTACGGAAAATTCTGGGAAAACGTCAACGGCTATTGGCTTATTTGTCAAAAAAAAATAGAGTACGTTATAAAGAAATAATTGGTCAGTTGGATATTCGAGAGATAAAAACTCGTTAATTTGAAGAATCTTTTTGATCGTTTAAATTTTGATGAACTTCTTTTTTTTCACTTTCAGCAATTCATGGAAGAATGAATGGGGAAAAACCTATGACTGCACCAGCTACAAGAAAAGACCTCATGATAGTCAATATGGGTCCTCACCACCCATCAATGCATGGTGTTCTTCGACTCATCGTTACTCTAGATGGTGAAGATGTTATTGACTGCGAACCAATATTGGGTTATTTACACAGAGGAATGGAAAAAATTGCAGAAAACCGAACAATTATACAATATTTGCCTTATGTAACACGTTGGGATTATTTAGCTACTATGTTCACAGAAGCAATAACTGTAAATGCACCAGAGCAGTTAGGCAATATTCAAGTACCTAAAAGGGCGAGCTACATCAGAGTCATTATGTTGGAGTTGAGTCGTATAGCTTCGCATTTGTTATGGCTTGGCCCTTTTATGGCAGATATTGGGGCACAGACCCCCTTCTTCTATATTTTTCGAGAACGAGAATTGATATATGACCTATTCGAAGCTGCCACCGGTATGCGAATGATGCATAATTATTTTCGTCTCGGAGGAGTAGCTGCTGATCTACCTCATGGATGGATAGATAAATGTTTAGATTTTTGCGATTATTTTTTAACAGGGGTTGCTGAATATCAAAAGCTTATTACACAGAATCCTATTTTTTTAGAACGAGTTGAAGGAGTAGGCATTATTGGCGGAGAAGAAGCAATAAATTGGGGTTTATCAGGACCAATGCTACGAGCTTCCGGAATACAATGGGATCTTCGTAAAGTTGATCATTATGAGTGTTACGACGAATTTGATTGGGAAGTACAATGGCAAAAAGAAGGGGATTCGTTAGCTCGTTATTTAGTACGAATCAGCGAAATGACAGAATCTATAAAAATTATTCAACAGGCTCTAGAAGGAATTCCAGGGGGGCCCTATGAGAATTTAGAAATCCGACGCTTTGATAGAGTAAGGGATCCCGAATGGAATGATTTTGATTATCGATTCATTAGTAAGAAACCTTCTCCGACTTTTGAATTATCACAGCAAGAACTTTATGTAAGAGTCGAAACCCCAAAAGGAGAATTGGGAATTTTTCTGATAGGAGATCAGAGTGTTTTTCCCTGGAGATGGAAAATTCGCCCACCCGGTTTTATCAATTTGCAAATTCTTCCTCAGTTAGTTAAAAAAATGAAATTGGCTGATATTATGACGATACTAGGTAGCATAGATATCATTATGGGAGAAGTTGATCGTTGAAATGATAATTGATACAACAGAAGTACAAGCTATCAATTCTTTTTCCAGATTGGAATCCTTACAAGAGGTCTATGGGATCATATGGATGCTTGTCTATATTTTGACTACTGTATTAGGAATCACAATAGGTGTACTAGTAATTGTTTGGTTAGAAAGAGAAATATCTGCAGGGATACAACAACGTATTGGACCTGAATACGCCGGACCTTTAGGAATTCTTCAAGCTCTAGCAGATGGTACAAAATTACTTTTCAAAGAGAATCTTCTTCCATCTAGAGGAGATAATCG